GAAGAAACACTTATGATCCTAGAACTCATGCCTTATCGAGCATGTTATGACATTTTAAAATTGGTTTATTCTGCAGCAGCAAACGCTAATCACAATAAAGGTTTGAATGAAACAAGTTTAATCATTAGTAAAGCTGAAGTCAACGAGGGCACGACCGTGAAAAAATTAAAACCCCGAGCTCGAGGGCGGAGTTATCCGATAAGAAGATCGACCTGTCATATAACTATTGTGTTGAAAGATATATCTGTAGATGAACAACTAGAAAGAGATAAAAGGAAAAAGCAACTGAGGAATATTTAAAGAAAGAATATTCCATATTAGAAAAACTACAAATACGCTATATTATGTTATGCTTAAAAAAACCCGAATGGATAAAAAAAAACACACCGATATGATGTTTCACGATATATATAGTAGTGGGGGACTATGGGACAAAAAATAAATCCACTTGGTTTCAGACTTGGTGCAACTCAAGGTCATCATTCTGTTTGGTTTGCACAACCAAAGAATTATTCCGAAGATCTACAAGAAGATCAAAAAATACGAGATTGTATCAAAAATTATGTACAAAAAAATCTGAAAATATCCTCTAATGTCGAGGGAATTGCACGTATAGAGATTCAAAAAAGAATTGATTTGATTCAAGTCATAATCTATATGGGATTCCCCAAGTTATTAATAGAAGAAAGGACTCGCAAAATCGAAGAATTACAGTTCAATGTACAAAAAGAACTCAATTGTGTAAACCGAAAACTCAACATTGCTATTACAAAAATTGTAAACCCTTATAGCCACCCCAATATTCTTGCGGAATTTATAGCCGGGCAATTAAAAAATAGAGTTTCATTTCGCAAAGCAATGAAAAAAGCTATTGAATTAACTGAGCAGGCAGGTACAAAAGGAATTCAAGTACAAATAGCAGGGCGTATCGACGGAAAAGAAATTGCACGTGTCGAATGGATCAGAGAAGGTAGGGTTCCTCTACAAACCATTCGAGCCAAAATAGATTATTGTTCCTACGCAGTTCGAACTATCTACGGGGTATTAGGTATCAAAATTTGGATATTTGTAGACGAAGAATAATAAGCATTGACTCGACTTGTATTTAGTTCTATTTAGTGATAAAAAAATGAACAATTCTATAAGGTTGAATAAAAATCCAATTAATCATTTGGTATAATTGCTATGCTTAGTGTGTGACTCGTTGGTTTTTGTAGGATTAGGATTCAAAAAAATGGAACAGCCCGTAGTACGAACTAATAACTATAGAACTAATAACCAACTCATCGCTTCGCATTATCTGGATATAAAGAAAGAGCCAGTCAAAATATGATATATATGATATATAAGTCATATCGTTGTAGCAACTGAAATCTTTTTTTGCAAAAACAAAAAAGAAAACCCAATCTGATTATGGGTTGTAAAGCAAGAAAAGTATACAGATAAATGGAAGGCTGAGAGAAAGATAGAAAAAGAATATCAACGATATATGATTCCAATATGTACGGTCTATGAGTCATCTCATAAAAAAGAATGTAATAAAGCATCAATACTGATTGATCCCTAATTAAACAAATACGTGGATAAAACCACAAATAAAGAGCCCCGAGCCAATAAAGACTGAGAAGATTGACTCAAAAACAAATTTCATTAGGGGCTCCGTTGTAGAGTTCAGACCTAATCATTACTCGAGAGGTGGTGGGAACGACAGAACCTGTGAATGCATCAGATTCTATTGAAAAGGAATCCTAATGATTCAGTGGGTAGGATGGCGGAACGAACCAGAATTCATTTTTTGTTTTTGAAAGATTATGTCATAAACTAATCTTACAACTAAATGTTGAAAGAGTAAATATTCGCCCGCGAATTTTTTTTTTAGAAATTTGAATAAATTCGATATGATAATAAAAAGCAAAATAAAATAAAGATTCATTATAACATTATACCTAAATTACATTATCTATAAAATTACATTATCTATAAATAGAATACGTGATTAATTATATTATATACCAAATCAAAAGATAAAAAAATTCTATTAAATGAAATTTCAAAGAATCTCCCGATTCGGTATTCAGCATGTATTTTATTTTTAATCATTTAATTCGCGAGGAGCTGGATGAGAAGAAATTCTCATGTCCGGTTCTGTAGTAGAGATGGGTGGAATTGATAAACAACCATCAACTATAACCCCAAAAGAACCAGATTCCGTAAACAACATAGAGGAAGAATGAAAGGAATATCTTATCGAGGTAATCGTATTTGCTTTGGTAGATATGCTCTTCAAGCACTTGAACCCGCTTGGATCACGTCTAGACAAATAGAAGCGGGGCGGCGAGCAATGACACGAAATGCACGCCGCGGCGGAAAAATCTGGGTACGTATATTTCCAGACAAACCAGTTACAGTAAGACCTACAGAAACACGTATGGGTTCGGGGAAAGGATCTCCCGAATATTGGGTAGCTGTTGTTAAACCCGGCAGAATACTTTATGAAATGAGCGGAGTGGCAGAAAATATAGCCAGAAAGGCTATTTCAATAGCGGCATCAAAAATGCCTATACGAACTCAATTCATTCTTTCGGTATAGGATAGGAATGTATAACAAAAGGAAAGAATTTTTTTGATAAAAAAACAATTGTAGGTTTCTTGTTTTGTTTTGAACAAACAATATTTCTTTTTTTTCACCCTTTACATTGCAAAAGACAAAACCAATAAAAAAAAGATATGATTCAGCCTCAAACCCATTTGAATGTAGCGGACAACAGCGGGGCCCGAGAATTGATGTGTATTCGAATCATAGGAGCTAGTAATCGACGATATGCTCGTATCGGTGACGTTATTGTTGCTGTAATCAAAGAAGCAGTACCAAATACACCTCTAGAAAGATCAGAAGTGATCCGAGCTGTAATTGTACGTACTTGTAAAGAACTCAAACGCGACAACGGTATGATAATACGATATGATGACAATGCTGCTGTTGTTATTGATCAAGAAGGAAATCCAAAGGGAACCCGAATTTTTGGCGCGATCCCCCGGGAATTAAGACAGTTAAATTTCACTAAAATCGTTTCATTAGCACCTGAAGTATTATAAGGGAATGCCGTGATATAGTTTTATAATATTTGAATGAAATGGATTAATTTAAATTAAATTCGTAGATTGTTTGTATATCACGTATATACCTTTTAAAATTCATAAATATTTATGAATTCAGAAAAAAAGAAATAGAGCATGTTGATTATATCAAAATTCGGGGGCAACAATAATCTTAGTTTATCATGAGTAAAGACACTATTGCTGACATAATAACCTCTATACGAAATGCTGACATGAATGAAAAAAGAACAGTTCGAATACCATCTACTAACATCACTGAAAATATTGTTAAAATCCTTTTACGAGAAGGTTTTATTGAAAACGTGAGAAAACATCAGGAAAGCCGTAATTTTTTTTTGGTTTTAACCCTACGACATAGGAGAAATAGGAAAGGACCGTATAGAACTGTTTTAAATTTAAAACGGATCAGCCGGCCCGGCCTACGAATCTATTCTAACTATCAACGAATTCCGAGAATTTTAGGCGGAATGGGAATTGTAATTCTTTCTACTTCTCGAGGGATAATGACAGACCGAGAGGCTCGAATAGAAGGAATCGGCGGGGAAATTTTGTGTTATATATGGTAATCTTTCTGATAGCCAAATCATATGCGGAACTTTCATATTTGTGAAAAAAAAGAGTAATTAGGGTAGGTTTCTAATATAATATTATGCCTCTTTGATTAGTTGATGCCTCAAAGCCGTTTTACCTGGAATGAAAGAACAAAAAAGGATTCGTGAGGATTTAATTACTGAACTACGTCCCAATGGTATGTATATTTCAAGTTCGTTTAGATAATGAAAATCCGATTCTGGGTTTTGCTTCGGGAAAGGTTCAACGTAATTTTATACATATACTACCCGTAAATAGAATCAAAATTTTGGTAAGTTCTTATGATTCAACTAAAGGAAATAGAATTTGTATATTTAGTATATTAAAAAGTAAAGACTCAAAGAATTTGGTGGTTTTTTGATTTCAACATTCTTTCGTAGGGATACAATTCGAAGTTAGAAATTTTAAGAAACTTATTTTCTTCCAATTTAAGTAGATTCAGAATTAAGAAAGGGAGTGACAAATATGAAAATAAGGGCCTCTGTTCGTAAAATTTGTGAAAAATGTCGATTAATACGTAGGCGGGGACGAATTATAGTAATTTGTTCCAACCCGAGACATAAACAAAGACAAGGATAATCTTTTTAAACCAAAAGGGACTCCCAAAATAGAAAGGACCTGATGTACAGATGTACAAAAAAATCAGTAAAAAAACCAGGATCTGTTTTGACATGAAATGGATATATCCATATATCTCTGACTTATATTTATAAGATGATAAAATATGGCAAAACCTATACCAAAAATTGGTTCACGTAGAAATAGACGTATTGGTTCACGTAAGAATGCGCGTAGAATACCAAAGGGAGTTATTCATGTTCAAGCAAGTTTCAACAATACCATTGTGACTGTTACAGATGTACGGGGTCGAGTAATTTCTTGGTCGTCTGCCGGTACTTGTGGATTCAAGGGTACAAGAAGAGGGACACCATTTGCCGCTCAAACCGCAGCGGGAAATGCTATTCGGACAGTGGTGGATCAAGGTATGCAACGAGCAGAAGTCATGATAAAGGGCCCGGGTCTCGGGAGAGATGCGGCATTAAGAGCTATTCGTAGAAGCGGCATACTATTAAGTTTCGTACGGGATGTAACCCCTATGCCACATAATGGCTGTAGGCCTCCCAAAAAAAGACGTGTGTAAACATTGAAGAGATTTCAAGAGAAATAAATAATTCAATGATTTGATCAAATAATATTACTATGGTTCGAGAGAAAGTAACAGTATCTACTCGGACACTACAGTGGAAATGTGTTGAATCAAGAGCAGACAGTAAGCGTCTTTATTATGG